CCTAATGCGTTACAAAACCGCGCCTTCGTCAATGATCCAATCAGATGAATAATTGGAACGGCCGTATCGACCCTCTTCATAGAATTACCTATTAGAAATGCATTTTCTAGCATTTGACTCCGTACCACCAAAGAATTGAGTCGCACACCGGAAACATAGCCCAGAAAGTTGATAGAGTACTTGCCTAAGTGGTTTAGATGAACCCTTCCTGGTTGAGACGACACGTGAAAATGCCATTGCCATAAACTGACAAGGTAATATTTCCATTTATTCATCAGAAGAGGCGTATCCTTTGAAGCCAGAATGGATTTTCCTTGATATCTAACATAATGCATGAAAGGATCCTTGAACAACCATAAGATGTCCTGAAAATATTTAGCAAAGATTTCGACAAGATGTTCGACTTTTCCATAGAAATGCATTCGTTCAACGAGGACTCGAGAGGATGTTGATCGTAAATGAGACGATTGGTTACATAGAAAAAAGAGGATGGATTCATATTCATAGACATGAGAATTATATAGAAACAATAAGAATCTTGGATTACTTTTTAAAAAAACAGAAATAGAGTTCTTTGGAGTAATAAGACTATTCGAATGAAAATACTCGTGGAGAAAGAACCGTAATAAATGTAAAGAAGAGGCATCTTTTACCCAGTAGCGAAGGGATTGAACACAGATTTCGGGACAAATGGGGTGGGGTATTAGTACATCTAACGCATAATTTAAATGTGACAATTTGTCCTCGAAAAAAGGAAATATTGAATGAATTGATTGGAAATTTTGATATTTTTCAATTTCTTTCCCGTCTAAAAAAGCTACCAACCGTAGGGAAAATGGGATTTCCACCACGACAGCAAATCCCTCTGATATAATTTGAGAATACAACTTATTGTTGTGCCCAAAAATTGGATTTTGGTTAGAGTCATTAGCAGCAATACTCAAATTACTCTGTTGATACATTCGAGTAATTAACCGTTTCACACTTAGTGAACTAGATTTTTTTTCATAACCCCCACTTTCCACTGAAATCATCGAGCTATTTAAACCATGATCATGAGCAAGTGCATAAATATATTCCCGAAAAAGAAGTGAGTATAGGAAGTCGTGTTGTTGAGATCTATCTAGTTCTAAATATACTTGAAATTCCTCCATTTGAAATTCGATTAAAAACAAAGGTAAGGGATTTAGTGGGCGATCAAACGATACATAGTGCGATACGGTGAAAACAAAGTATTGTAGTAAAAAAAGTAAATACCTTGAAAACGGGTCGACTCATCACCAGATTCTCTATCCTCTCATTTCCAGTTAATTTAATTGGTTTATGTTTGTTATACTATAAGAAAGTGGTTAGAAACCCTTTATTTTTTCACTCCAATCGCTCTTTTGATTTTGGAAAAAAAAACAACTATCTTTATCAATATACCGCTTCTTCTACACATTCATCTACAACCCATAATAGGGATTCACGAATACTTAGGACTCATTAAATAAATCGATAATCCACTCATGGGAAAACCTTTCCCCGCGTTAGGAACTAATATCTTTTTAACGTTTAATTAGATCGGATAATCATTCAAATTAAGAACCGAAGCTCGTTACTTTTTGTTTCCCTATAATTGGAACCCTAGGGCTCTATCCATTTATTCACTCGACTCAACTTTTCATTAATTTTATTTTCTTCCGCGCCAAGAATTCAAACTTGGTTTTGTATCGATTGAACAAGAATAAAATATTCTCAAAATTATCCATTGATACGACATGCTGTTTTTTCCATTCATTCCTTTCAGGATCAGTCGTGGTCTTACAAACTCTCCCGAAGATTTGGACGAATGCTTTGCTTCATAGAAATGTGTAAAAGATGCTAGCCGTACTTAAAAGCCGAGTACTCTACCGTTGAGTTAGCAACCCGAAAAATTCGAATGGGTAGATAGAATCGGAATAAAAAAAAATAATAAACGAAATTCAATGTCACAATGGAATCAAAATATTAAACTAGCAAGAACTCAAAGCAAAAAAAATTCGAATTGATTCTGAACATAAAAAGAAAAAAAAACCTATGGGACGGAGATAAATAGGTCCATTTCTCCATGATCGAATTATATTTGGTCAATACACTATTGTCAATATGACATTGAATATTGAATATCAAGATTGATAAAATACTAAAAAAAATACAATGACGAAAACAATAAAGAGTTAATTGTTTATTTATTAAATTGAATTCAAATCCAAATAACAAATCAAATTGTATATATTAATAAATAGATATAATAAATATCGAAATTAATAAATAATATCTAAAGAATTAGACAAATCAAAAACTTTAGGAATACCTTTTTTAGATAAATACTTGAAAAAAAAAAAACGAAAACAAATAGGGATGAATAGAACAAAAAGGGGGGGGGTAGTAAAGAAAAAATTATACAAAACTATATAAGACTCATCCACACCCTCTTTTTTTGTTCTATTCCTTAATAGAATTTCGTTTGATTAAGACTAAGTTCTGTAAAAACCCCCGCTTTCTTTGAAATATCATGAACAGTTCCTGTAGGTTGGGCGCCCTTGTCAAGGAAATATAGAATAGCAGGAACATTTAAATGGGTTTGATTATTTATCGGATCATAAAAACCCACTTTCCGAAGATCTCTTCCTTCTCTTCGGGATCGACCATCAATTGCAACGATTCGATAAACGGCTCATTGGGATAGATATAGATGAGCAATACCCCCCCTAGAAACGTATAAGAAGTTTTCTCCTCGTACGGCTCGAGAAAAAAAAATGGTTAGAAGTTATGTCTATGTATAGAATTAGAATGTCAAATAGATCTATAAAATAATCAAATCAATTAGAGATTTAAGTCCTTCTTTCTTTTTTTTTTTGTTTCTTTTTTTTTTTTTTTTTCAAAAGAAACAAAAAAAGCATTCGTACTCTCATAACTCAAGTTGGATAAGTTTCAAAGCCCAAACAAAAATCCTTAGGCATTTCCTTTTTTGAGCGGTCTCAAGCCCCCTTTTTGTTTGTCTCGTTTCGAATCGAAGCGATTTTTTTATTTTTCATTCTGATCGAATTGTTGAGACAATTGAAAATGGTATTTCCTTGTTCCAGGATCCTTTATCTTTGTTTTGAATCATTGGGTTTAGACATTACTTCGGTGATCTTTAATGTTTTTTAGTTTTCAATTAAAAAAAAGGCAGCAACACACCCCTTTTTTATTTCTTTCTATCAAAGAATAAAGAATCATACGAACAATTGATTCCTACAGGATACACTTTTGATGGAAAGAGTTTTCCCAATTCCAAGAAAATTTCCCCTTGCTTTTGGATTTAAAAATTGCTCGAATCAGATCCTTTCGATTTCTATATCGAAAATTTACTTACGAAGTTTTTTCTACTTTATTGATTGGTATTAACCCTAGATCCTTGTCCCTGAGAAATGAAGAAATACTTTATACTCGAGCTCCATCCTGTACTAGTTACATTACCACCCACCAAAAGTTGAGGATTCTAATAGAACAGAAGAAAGAATGTCGAGCCAAGAGTCGATTCATATAAAATCGAAAACGGTGGATGTAAAAAAAAAATCCACAGCGGATCATGTCCTTCAAGTCGCACGTTGCTTTCTACCACATCGTTTCAAACGAAGTTTTACCATAACATTTCTCTAGTTTGGACCCAGTATGGAATTGATTCCATTATGGAATCATGAATAGTCAATAGTCATTGCTTCGGTCTATACACAGTCTTTTTTCCTTGTATATGAAGGGAATATTTAGGTTGTTAGTCTTTCATCCGGAATCCTGAAATGAAAGATCAAATCAGAATTACAAAAAAGTGGGCGATTTCCGTATCTATCAGATTAGACCGAACAGTTTTCGTTGGAAGTAATTATGTATATTGTATGTTAAATATTTAACATTAAGGTTAAGCTCACAAATCTTAAAAAAAAGCGAAAGAACATTATTTCTGAAATAGAAGGATAGCAATCCATGCATATAAGCCTTTCCTCAAATTATGCGTCGTTTCTTTGACTTGTGCTTCCGATTCAATAATCTTTCCCCAAATTGAAAATAAGGTAAATAGGCTATATGAATCACGCCCGTCTCAATTGTTATTCCAGAGATTTACAATTATTCATTAAATAAAGAAATAAAGGCCAAGACAAAATACCTAAAAATTTGGGTTAGAGTCAAAGAAAATCCATTTCATGTGGAACAGGATTATTGGTTAATGAGATTTGGACAGACACAGATATTCAAATCGGTATCTTTCATTGCTCACTAACTCTTATCTACTCCCACCCCGAATTTTTTCTGTGGGGATGATGAATCCTAAAAAAAAAGATCCTCTTTTACGAGATGCTATACTATTTTGTATAGATACAAAGAAAAAAAGGCCCAGATTAAGTCATTGTTTCCTTTCTAATTTTGTTTTTTTTTATCTAACCTATTTAATCTAAAAATAGTCTTACTTAAGAGACTTAATCCCGAATTCAATAAGTACCACGAATACCCTCTTTTTTAGAATTCCGAAATGAAAAGAGAATAATTGGGACTGTAAAAAGATAGGAAATGGGGAGGCTTTCGCATTTCGATTTAGAATGTATCTTTGAAAATTCAATTCGCTAGGGGACCTAAGACTTTTCTAAGAAACTCACTTAAATATTCAAGTGAAAGGGGGGGCATACGCAAAAATGCCCATCCAACTTTAATTCAAACTAAACTCTTGTGATCGACGTTACCCGCTTGCGTGGACCACAAAAGCATTCAGTTCTATTTTCGTATTATTTGAATTCGATTCAATTTGTGAAAAAGGATCTGATTCCGAAAAGGATTTTTTTTTTAATTCGAAAAAAGACGTACATTTTATCAAAAATTATACTTAAGAGAGTTGCTCAAAAAGGGAATTCAAATTTTTGATTCTGTCCGGTCTGGGACGGAAGGATTCGAACCTCCGAATACCGGGACCAAAACCCGTTGCCTTACCACTTGGCGACGCCCCATTTCAATTTCGATTCGGTACTAATAATACTAATAAACAGTAGTATTGGTATTGGTTGTTAGTCAATTCCAGTCCAAAGCCCTCAAATTTCGATTATTGTTTTAGTTTATGATTTTGACACGCGTAGGTGTAAATTAAAACTAAATTTATTGATCATTACATAGAATTCAATTAAGATATTGTATGAAAGTATGATTTCTTCAATTCTCACACGAGAATAGAAGGATTTTTTTTTTGATTGGGTCGATTCCAAGAAGTGTTTTTTTTGTCTACCTTACTTTCTTTTCTTCATTTTTATCTTATATCAATAAGATATTAATAACTCAATCAAAATACAAGTATCTCCAAAAACAAAATGTTTGTTATGCTTAATATCTTTAGTTTTATGTATATCTGTCTTAATTCGGCCCTTTATTCGAGTAGTTTTTTATTCGCCAAATTGCCCGAGGCCTACGCTTTTTTGAATCCAATTGTAGATGTTATGCCAGTAATACCTGTTCTATTTTTGCTCTTAGCCTTTGTTTGGCAAGCTGCTGTAAGTTTTCGATGAGATCTTTAATATTGTGCTAGAAAAATTCATGATTTATTTGAGTTCGAGAAAAAAATTATAACAATTGAGAAGATAAGATGAGTCTTACAATATGAACGAACCCTCGCCTCAATTCAAACAGTGAAATTCTTGGGGAACCACGACCCGTTTTAATCCCCCCGTTTGCTATTTGTTGATTATGACCCTTTTTCACTGAAACCATATTAGAGCCAACCACAATGTTGAATTCGAAATGTGTGAATTTATGAAAACTCTTTTCTATTTATAGAATAGAAATTCTAAAACGAACTTCATTTCTTGATGTCAAAATCGGATATGTAGTATAAAAATAGAGAATCTATTCTCTTTTTCCTTTTCCCCAAAAAACTGATTTGGAGATTGTGTAATGCTTACTCTCAAACTCTTTGTTTACACCGTAGTGATATTCTTTGTTTCTCTCTTCATCTTCGGATTCCTGTCTAACGATCCAGGGCGTAATCCCGGACGCGAAGAATAAAAAAAGAAGGGGTTGCTTGCTTTATTCGTATAAATGTTCTTAGGATTTTCTCGATTCCACATCTGTTACTATTAAAAAAAGTAAAAGTGTTCGCTAAATTGGAATTTGAAAGATACCAAGCGATCGACCGAAACGGAAAGAGAGGGATTCGAACCCTCGGTACGAATAACTCGTACACCGGATTAGCAATCCGACGCTTTAATCCACTCAGCCATCTCTCCTAATTGAAAAAAAAAAAAAAAAATAATTACTATGTTACATTACACAAAAAATAATGCTTGAAAAAGCCCGTCTTTACTTTTTTACTTTCTATATTCTCTATATTATAGAGAATATAGAGAATATAGAGAATATAGAAAGTAAATTGATTATATAGCTCATAGAAAATATAGCTTATAGAATTTCCTTTTTTTTATTGTCTTTTGTATTCTATTATATAACTAGATCTAACTTTTATCAGCAATTCCATTTCTATCATTTATAGAAAATTAAAAGAAAGAAAGCATTCGAAAGAGAGAAAATAGAAAAAACTAAAGAAAAGAATATCTCTTTAATTTCGTTCAACGGGGCCCTTTTTTATTTCCACTTCCACGGCCTGGCCTGGTCAGTACCCAGCCGGGCCTTTTTTTGTTCTAATGAACCATACCGCCGAACCATAGAAAAAATGCGAACCATAACATAAAAAAACAATTTATTTGGATTTTATTTGAAAACAAAAAAAAATACTTGTTATTGTATTCAAAGAACAAGAAAAAGAAGGACTATTTCCATTCCTATGATATAGAATTTGAAGATATAGAATTTGAATCAAAGTGTCATTTCTTATTATTCTTTCCTTTCTTTTTTTTTTTTTTATTTCCATTTATTTTACTGGAAAAAAAAAATACTGAAAAAGGGGAAAAATGGAACTAGGGATTTTTTTAGAATCCATTTGTTTTTGTCTTATGACTTAAGTTGTTTTGTCGAGCCATATCTGTCAAAATTCGTCCAACAAAAGAGTTTGTTTTTATTTTTAATTATTAAATTTTTATTTGTAATTATTAAATTTAGTTATTTAAACGAAATAACTCCTCCTTTCCTAATTGCATTAGGACTCCTGACAAAGACGTCAACGTTCTAATTTCGAATTTGCATTTCATGATTATTTTGAATTTCTGTCCTATCTTGATTACATCCGATTCTCTTGTTCGACAAAAGGCCCTTTTTTATACAATAATCCCATTGTAGCGGGTATAGTTTAGTGGTAAAAGTGTGATTCGTTCAATTAATCCCCTTAATAGTTAAGGGGTCCTTCAGTTTAATTGATATTTCAATCAAAAACTTTATTTCTTAAAAGGATAAAATTTGAATCCTTTCACTCTAAAATGAAAATAAAACATTCGGGGAAAAATATCCGTTCTCGTGATTTGTATCCAAGGGTCAATTCGAAATTGAAAATTTGGATTATGAAATTGC